AATATCTAGATCAAAACAAAAGTGAGTCAATTTCTACCATTATTATGATATTCCAATCCGATTGGGTACTTTAAATAGATTCGGGATTTGATCTGCAGAAACAATATAGAATTTTTTTGTATTTTTTTAACAACATGGAACTTTTTCGTGGATTCCACTGTTAAAAAAAAATTCGCATAGAAGAGAGATATTTTACCTATACCTATCTTTTTTTTAGTAGAATTCGTAGAATACGATTGAAGTATGTATGAAGACTTGTATTTATTAATAAAAATAAACATGTGCAGATATATATATAGTTATATATATCTCCTTCTTTATTACAGTTTTATGGGGGATACCACAGTTGTACTCTATCCAAATTTCGATTTTCTATTTAATGATAATTCAAAAGATAATTCAAAAAACAAAATTGTAAAAATGGAATTCCGAAAATTTCCTATAGGCATCTTATATAGATAAGATACCCAATTAGATTTAGATAATAGTAATCCTTTATGTTCTGGGGTTTACATATATTCATAATCGCTATTATAATTTTAATTAAGAAGTATTTTTTTATGGTTATGGAAACGAATCAATACGGATTAGTAATGATTAGTTATGTATCAATTTTTATTTAGTTAGGTAAGGGGTATCAATTTGGGGATTTTTTTTCTTATATCATTAGGGAAACCTAATTTGCAATTGAAATCCAAGAATCATTTATGAATTCACAGTCAATAGTTAAAGTTAACGGTTCCCATTTGTCCTCAATTTTTTCTTTTGTGACCGAAAATCCCCATTTGATTTTTTATTTTCTTTCAATAGAAAAAGAAAGCAAAGTTTTTCGGTTTTTAGTTTTCGATATTGTGTGTTGTAAGATACTATCAATCGAAGAGATAGAGCCAATCCAATATTTTTTATCGTTTTGGCGGCATGGCCGAGCGGTAAGGCGGGGGACTGCAAATCCCTTTTTCCCCAGTTCAAATCCGGGTGCCGCCTCATCAACAAACACAAGAATCGAAATACCTTCTTATGTTTTGCTGATATAACTTTATCGTTTTTTTTCCAGCAGAAGTAAGCAGAAGAAAAAGCCTCTTTAGATTTGCTTGATTCTAAGCATCGTTGGGGTTTTCTAAAATGCTATAAATCCTTGCGTCTAGGTTTCAAGAATTTAGTAGATTAATGAAAAATAATCGTTAAATCTTGATATGATAGCCCTTCGACTACTAATGTAGTGTCTACTGATTGGGTCTTGAATTAGGGAATCAAATTTTATTTTTAGTTAAGGAAAGACAGTAAAGATTAGATCAAATGAGAAAGGAATAATTAGGGGTATGTGATAGATAGTGTGATCTATCTTGATTCTTTATTTTTAGACTTTTTACTTAATGTAATGAAATGCAGGGCAACAAAAGAAAGACTAGGTCTTATTATTCCTACATGCACTCCTTTGATACTTCCAAGAGTTTCTCTGCCTCTTTTATTTATTTGTGCTTAATTTTTTCGATTATACTAGAAATCATATAATAACTTGTTAGAATTCGATTTTTGGATTGTTTCATCAATGGTGTTGTGCCCGAATCTCTTTTTGACTATGCGCTAGTGATTCCACTATTATTAGTGAATAATAATTATTAGTGAGCAATAATAGAATAATTCTTTTATATTAATAGAGATAGGGGACATAATTCACATGGATATGGTAAGTCTCGCTTGGGCTGCTTTAATGGTAGTCTTTACATTTTCTCTTTCACTCGTAGTATGGGGAAGAAGTGGACTCTAGAAGTACTACTAATTGAAGAATCAAACTGTATTGATATCGATTGTTTTATTTTATAGATCGTTCTGCAAAACTTTTTTTTCTTTTCTTTTTTTTTTAACAGTAAAAAAAAAAAGAGTTCTGTTATTATTATAAGTTTTTAAGTGGATACATACTTTCGACACGAAAGAACATAGACATAGTGGTTGTCCGATGAGATACTACGCATAATAATATACTACCTCATAATAAGATAGTACCTCGGGGTAGCCACCCACATATTACGTGCTTACCACTTGTTTTATTTATTATTATTTTATTTATTATTATTAGTATTTTAGTTATTTTCAATATAGGATTTATGCTTGTTTTATGGAACTCATTTCATATCATGGTTCAAACATTAAAGATGGGGTTTGCTAATTCTTTTCGAAACGAAATCCGAAGATAAAAAGTTCCCACCGAACCGAACCCCTGGATCATCTGTCAACTGCTCAATCAATTACTTCTTTCGAATGCTAAAAAAAGATTAGTGGCCTTTCGATTATTTCATTTCAGATTCATTGGAATCAACATCAATTATGAAGCAAAGAAATCGAATTGGGCCACTATGTATATTATATTAACATTACATATATGTAATGGATATGATATCCATATATAAATAGAAAGATATATATTGTAGATTCATCTATATTCAAATTGATCTATATTCAACCTCTATTTTTATACAGTACAGTTTTATACACTTCAATAACAATAATAGATAGTATGGTAGAAGGATTCATATATTTCTTTCTACCATACTATCGGATCTCATAGAATACTTCTCTCGTAGAATACTGATAATTATAGTCCGCCAATTTCATTTAAGACGTGAAATTGGAATCCTTTTCATTTTTCTTATCTTCAATCATTGATAAGAACTAAAAAGTCAAGGTTAATTCAAATTAATCACTTTGACTGACAGTTTTTACGTATATTATAAGTAAAAAGGCGGTAGGAACTAGAATGAACAGTGCAGTAGCAATAAATGCGAGAATATTTACTTCCATAATCTCATCGTTTCATTTTTTATTCGCAATAACTCGGGATTTAATCCCATAGAGATGATAAATGTTTCGCTTGTAAATTCAATGGGATGCATTGCATCTCGATGATATCGAATCGTATTAAAATATCATGAATAACAATATCGGAGCTATCAAATCGATTCATCGTCGAGAATTGAATAGTATAACATAGGAAGATCTTTTATCCATACCGAATTGAAACAAAATGGGATTCCTGATGCAATCAAGAATTTCTTTACTTTTTTTTTATTTCTAATTTTTGTCATTCTTTTTTTTTTCTATAATCTACTGCCCCCTTGTCCAATGCAATCATCTGATGAAGTCTCATCAGATTACCTTTACCCTCACATTGGTTATAAACAAACTCAAGCAAACAATAGCACGGATATATTTTGCTTTAAGACGAAAAATGAAATCAAAGGTTACTATGTTAAATTTATTTTGTATCGTCCAAATTCCCTTTGTGTATGTGCTTCCCGGAAACGTATAGTACTCTATTCCATTACAAAAATCGGGCGTAATCAAAAAAGCTAGACCCAGTACAGTATTCCTTCGAATCCTGAATATGATGCTACCAATAATTGTGGTAATTCACATATGTCCCATATGTCTTTCTCCCATCAATCAGTACTCGTTGAAGAAATGGAAATTCCCATATTTTTTTTGATGAAAAATGTGGAAAAAAAAAGAGAGATCCCGTTTGGAATAAAATTCAGTTATCTTATTTGTTCTCTCTTTCACAAGAAAGGAAGAGATGAATTGATGTATTTTTTTATTGGATTTGGATTGGATCCATCGGGACTGACGGGGCTCGAACCCGCAGCTTCCGCCTTGACAGGGCGGTGCTCTGACCAATTGAACTACAATCCCAGGGAAATAAAGTGTACAACATATGTTGTTGATTTAATTTCCTTCAAACCTTTCTATGCAGATTTTTGATTCGAATTGTCATATTCTAACAGACAGAGACGCGAGTAATAGATTGATATGCGCGGAGACATGTACTTTAGTGAGAGGCACATGGATTAATAGTCATTTTTTCGTTATTGTCAAATTGATTGATAATCAATCTGTCAACGAATAAAAAAAGAGTTTTTTTTACTTTATTCTTCCGTATCAAGTCAAGAATTTCTGTAGAAGGACAAATGGGTTATATCATTTTATGGTGGATCCGCGAATTATTGGGCCGAGCTGGATTTGAACCAGCGTAGACATATTGCCAACGAATTTACAGTCCGTCCCCATTAACCGCTCGGGCATCGACCCGGGAAGAATCAATTCCAAGCTTATTGATAATCCATGATCAACTTCCTTTCGTAGTACCCTACCCCCAGGGGAAGTCGAATCCCCGCTGCCTCCTTGAAAGAGAGATGTCCTGAACCACTAGACGATGGGGGCATACTTGCCCGACTGCCATCATACTATGATCATAGTATGAATAGTTTTTCGAAATTGTCAATATAAATAGAATGGACTAATATGATGCAATTCAAAGGATTTTTCTGTCTTTCATTATTCCATAGAATTTTTTTATTTGTGATTTATATTTATGAATCGTTCATTCTAATCACCATTCCCCATAGAATTCTATATAGAAATTCTTTTATTTTCAATTGCATTGTGTTTTTTTATTTAATTTCGAATTTAATAATTGAAATAATATACATAAATTTTCAAATTGGAATATATAGTTATATTAATTACATATAGAATATCATACTCATTAGAAGAAACGTCTAAAAAATGAAAAAACAAGACTAATAAATATTCGAAAAGCAAAAAAATATTATTTATTTAAATAATAAAAAATTAATAAAAAATAATACGAAGGCTAGTACTCTTCGGGAAATGATTGGTCTGCCATATGCTATAAACGGGATTAAACTCCATTTCTCATACTTTAACTCATTGATTCCCTCATTGTTAAGATTCGGTTAGGTAGGTATATTTCGATCTCACACTAAGCCAAGAAATTCAAAAACGATAAATCTGGGGAAGAGTGGGGAAGAGAGGGATAGGGATCAACAAGTTATTGAAAATTGTTTTTCTCGCCAAGTCTAATTGCTTTATCAATGATTCGGTGAATGGATCTATGTTCAATTCGTGGGTGTACATGTATCAATCAAATGAATTTCGTTAGGATGGGGCTCATCAATTTAATTAGGATCGGTCTTATGATGAAA